AAAACAGATCCTTTATTTTTACATGGCCCTTCTTTGAGAAATTTTATAAAAGAAAGATTATCCTTGTCTCTGTTTATGTCTCGGATTGGAACAAATCACTCTAATTCGTCCGCGCCTACGGATCAGTCGACATTTTTCACAAATTTTACGAACGGAAGCTCTTATTTTCATATTTCTCACTCCTTACCTCAATTTGGAATCTATTCTTTGGAAGAAAATAAGTCTCTTGTATTTAATTTTTTAGCTTCGAGTTGTATCTCTCGCCAAAGGAATGTTTTCCAAAATCATCTAATCGCTCGAATCTTTGTTGCGGAGTCTATAAATTATACGTCCTCTAGTTGAATCATACCGACTTATTTTGATTTTGACTCTATCTCCCGGCAGTATCCGTATCAAACTGCGTCGGATCCTCCCTGAAATATAACCTAGAATTAGATCTTCATTATCTAAATGGACCCGGGACGTTGGGAAGTGATTCAGTAATTAAACCTTCATGAATCCATTTTTGTTCTTTCATCCAGGTAACCCCTTGAAATATCATCAACTAATGGAGGAAGAGTTATATAACTTACTTTTCCTCTCTATTTCACAAATTGGAAGTTAGAGATCAAATTAGGATACCGGAGGAAGATTACCATATATAGCACAAAATTTCTCCTCCCATTTTTTCTAGTCTAGCTTCTCGATCTGTCATTATGCCTCGAGAAGTGGAAAGAATTACAATTCCCATTCCACCTAAAATCTTAGGAATTTTTTGATAGTTGGAATAGATTCGTAGACCAGGTCGACTGATACGTTTTAAAATAGTTCTATATATTCCTTTCCTAGTCCTTCTATGGCGCAAGGTTGAAACCAAGAAATCTTTGTTACTTTCCTGATGTTTCCGAACGTTTTCAATAAAACCTTCTCGTAGGAGTATTTTAACAATGTTTTCGGTAATATTAGTGGATGCTATTCGAACCGTTCCATTTTTACTCATGTCAGCATTTCTTATAGAAGTTATTATATCAGCAATAGCGTCTCTGCCCATGACGAATTCTAATTATTGGTACTTCTTAATTTTGATATAATCAACATGTTTTTTTATTTTGAATTATTCAATTTCAATTATTAATTATTAAAAGTATATGCGTGAAACACAATCTACTAATTTAATCCATTTCAGATATCCTACTATAACTATATCATAGTTTCATCTACTAGTATTTATAATACTTCAGGAGCTAATGAAACTATTTTAGTAAAATTCAACTGTCTCAATTCCCGAGCAATCGCGCCAAAAACTCGAGTTCCTTTTGGATTTCCTTCTTGATCAATGACAACCGCAGCATTGTCATCATATCGTATTATCATACCGTTGTCACGTTTGAGTTCTTTACATGTACGTACAATTACAGCTCTAATTACTTCTGATCTTTTTAGAGGCATATTGGGCACTGCTTCTTTGATTACAGCAACAATAACGTCACCAATATGAGCATATCGATGATTACCGGCTCCTATGATTCGAATACACATCAATTCTCGAGCTCCGCTGTTATCTGCTACATTCAAAAGGGTCTGAGGTTGAATCATATCATTTTTATTTGAATCTGTTATTTCAATGCAAAGAATGAGGAAAAAAAGAAATAGTGTTTGTCTAGAAATAAATAAACCCGCGGTTGTTTTTTCATCCTCAATACCCCTTTTGTTTATCTTTAGTTCTATATCCCTATCCTGAAATAATAAATTGAGTTCGTATAGGCATTTTGCACGCAGCTATTGAAATAGCTGCTCTGGCTACAGTTTCTGATACTCCACCCATTTCATAAAGTATTCGGCCTGGTTTAACAACGGATACCCAATATTCGGGAGATCCTTTCCCCGAACCCATACGTGTTTCCGTGGGTCTTATTGTAACAGGTTTGTCTGGAAATATACGTACCCATATTTTTCCATCACGACGCGCATATCGTGCCATTGCTCTTCGCCCTGCTTCTATTTGTCTAGCTGTGATCCAAGCGGGTTCAAGTGCCTGAAGAGCGTATCTGCCGAAACAAATATGATTGCCCCGACAAGATATTCCCTTCATTCTTCCTCTATGGTGCTTACGAAATCTAGTTCTTTTAGGGTTATAGTTGATGGTTTTTTCTTAATCCCACCTCTACTACAGAACCGGACATGAGAGTTTCCTCTCATCCAGCTCCTCGCGAATGAAAAGATTCGATACGGATACACATCCATTTACTAATTAGTACACTAAACTAAGTAATGGGATTTATTGATATTTCATTTATTACATAGGAAGCTCCATATATGGCTAGATGTGTATATTTATAGATAAAGATAATGCTTATTTTTTATAACGAATCCCTATTTTTTTTTATTTTACTCTTATCGAGTCAAGACAATATTGTATTGTAATACAATAAATAAATAAAATAAATAAGGGTTTCGCGGGCGGATATTGACTCTTTCCTGCTTCATTCGTAGGATCAATCCATGACCTCTCAGAGTAAATCAATTTGTTCTTGGTTCGTTCCGCCATCCCGCCCGATGAATCATTAGGATTCATTTTTATTTTCTATTTTATTTATATTTTCATAGTTGAATCTTATATAGTCACAGGTTTCGTCGTTCCTATAGCTTCTCTATTAATGGTTAGGCCTGAACTCTGCAACGGAGCTCCCAACAAAATTTGTTCCCGAGTCAATCTCCTCAGTTTCTATTAACCCAGGGCTCTTTATTATTTATATTATACTTTATTATTTGTATTATTATATATATTAATATATCAATTATTAATATATCAATATTAATGCTTTATCACACTGCCTTTTATGAGGTGATTCATAGACCATACATATTGGAATCATCTATCATTGATATTTTTGTTCTCTCTTTCTATCACCTTTCCATTTATCCGCATCCCTTTATTTTTTTTTTTTTTCTTCAAAATCCATAATCAGATTTGTTTTTTATGAAAATTTCAGTTGTTACAACTATATGATTGATTCAGTCATTCAGTCATATAGTGACTGTTTCTTGGGATCTCGACAATACGAAGCAATAAGTTGGTTATTAGTTTTTCGTTTATTTTATTATTTTATTTTATATAGTTATTAAGTTTATAGTGGAGGTCAGTCTTTTTTTTTTGAAGCCCAGCTTTAAACTCTAAAGAAAAAACTAACGAGTCACACACTAAGCATAGCAATTATATCAAAAGTAAGATTAATCTATTTTTTATTCAACCTTATAGAATTAGAATTGTTTATTTTTGTTTGATTTAACGGAAAAAGGAAAAAAAACAGAAATAGTTTCTAATTTTTTGTTCTATCACTGGACAGAATGTCAAGATAAAAAAAGGTCTATTATTCCTCGTTCACAAATATCCAAATTTTTAGGCCTAATACTCCATGGATAGTTCGAATTGTATAGGAACAATGATCAATTTTAGCACGAATTGTTTGTAGAGGAACCCTACCTTCTCTGATCCATTCGACACGTGCAATTTCTTTTCCGTCGATACGCCCTGCAATTTGTATTTGAATTCCCTTTGTATCTGTTTGTTCAGTTAATTCAATAGCTCTTTTCATTGCCTTTCGAAACGAAACTCTATTTCTTAATTGTGAAGCCATATATTCTGCAAGAATATTAGGGTGTCCATAAGGTCTTTCAATTCTTGTGATAGCAATATTGAGTCTTCGGTTCACAGAATGAAACTCTTTTTGTACATTCATCTGTAATTCTTCGATCCCTCGCGTTCGGCCCTCTATTAATAAATTTGGAAACCCAATATAGATTATGACCTGGATCAAATCGATTCTTTTTTGAATTTCTATTCGTGCAATTCCAATTCCTTCGAAACCTGGGGATATTCTCTTATTTTTTTGTACATAGTTCTTGATACAATTCCGTATTTTCTCATCTTCTTGTAGACCTACAGAAAAATTTTTTGGTTGTGCGAACCAAAAGGAATGATGATTTTGGGTTGTACCGAGTCTGAAACCAAGTGGATTTATTTTTTGTCCCATATTTTTTTATTATATTATCTTTTCATCCATTTTTTTTCTAAAGATTCATCTAAATTTTAGATTTATCTTTTAATACAATTGTTATATGACAAGTGGGTCTTTTTATCGGATAACTACGTCCTCTAGCCCTGGGTCTTAACTTTTTCACAAAGGGACCCCCATTGACTTCGGCTTTACTAATGAATGAATCAGCTTCGTTCAAACCCATATTATGATTAGCATTTGCTGCTGCAGAATAAACCAATTTTAAAATGGGATAAGATGCTCGATAAGGCATGAGTTCCAGTATCATAAGTGTTTCCTCATAAGAACGCCCGCGAATCTGATCAATTACTCTTCGCGCTTTGAAAACAGACATAGATATATGTTTAGCTAAAACTTTTACTTCTCTACCCGAATTTGAGTTCTTTATCATAAGGTTTCTCCCCCGCCAATGAATGATCTTTTTTTTCCAAATTAATTAACGACGAGATTTATTATCGTTTCTCGCATGTCTCGCGAAAGTCAGAGTAGGCGCGAATTCTCCCAATTTGTGACCTACCATACGATCTGTTATATAAATAGGTAAATGTTCTTTTCCATTATGAACAGCGATTGTATGGCCAATCATTTTGGGTATAATGGTAGATGCCCGAGACCAAGTTACTATTATTTCTTTCTCCTCCCTCATGTTAAGTTTTTCAATTTTTCTCGATAAATGATTAGCTACAAAAGGATTTTTTTTTAGTGAACGTGTCACAGCCGATTACTCCTTTTTTTTACATTTTAAAGATTGGCATTCTATGTCCAATAGAATATCTCGATCTAAGTATGAAGGTAAGAATAAATACAATAATGATGAATGGAAAAAAGAGAAAATCCTTTAGCTGGATAAGGGGCGGATGTAGCCAAGTGGATCAAGGCAGTGGATTGTGAATCCACCATGCGCGGGTTCAATTCCCGTCGTTCGCCCATCACATTATTTCAAATTCAAAAAATTCGATTTTC